TTCAAGTTAGTGAAGTTATTTTATTGTGATTCAACATTAAAAGAACAGAATCACGCTCTGTAGGATTTGAACCTACGACATCGGGTTTTGGAGACCCACGTTCTACCGAACTGAACTAAGAGCGCTTTATTATGATGGGAGATACGGATGTCAAGAAAAGGATTCTTTTTGTACCCCCAATACATCTTGTATGTATAGTATCATAAAATGGTAGATTGTGTCCAATTTTAATCGATCTCAATTGACCCCTCGTTACTGTCCATAGGAGAAGTGATAAGTAGGGATGACAGGATTTGAACCCGTGACATTTTGTACCCAAAACAAACGCGCTACCAAGCTGCGCTACATCCCTTTCATTTGTTGTACAGTGCCATTGTAGGGAATCCATGTTTTGTTTTCCACATCCTAATTTCCTCTATCTAAATAGAATTTCTTTTGCCATTTCTTCTTTTTGGTTTTTTGGTTTCATTCTCATAAAGAATTATATACATACCTAACGTATAAACGTATAAAGGAATGAATATTTATCAGTAGTGCTCAGGAAGGAGGGTTCATCTTTTTCTGTTTTAGGGACAGGTAGATTTCATCTACCGGATCGTTGTATATATCCATTTTGGTTAGAGATTCCCCGTACAAATGATCTTTAACTACATATGCATCTGATCATATATGTATTACAATATACAATAAAGTCAATAAAGTTAAAGAAAAAGAAGGAGGATTTTCAATGCGAGATATAAAAACATATCTCTCCACGGCACCTGTGCTAACTACTCTATGGTTCGGGTCTTTGGCGGGTCTATTGATAGAGATCAATCGTTTATTCCCAGATGCGTTGACATTCCCCTTTTTTTCATTCTAGTTATTGACATGGGAAGGGATCAAGAAGATTAGAGATACAATAAATTCTCTGCGACTAACCCCCCCCTTTTTTCAGTTCTTTAGGATAGGAAAGAAAGAGTAAAGAATAAAAGTGGATTGAATCTCATTGAAACTCGGGTTCGGGTTAATATAGGGAGAACAGAAAAGGAAATGTGGGTCGAGGGCAGGCTGTTCAAGATCATACAAGATACTAAACAAAATACTGGGATTGGGAATAATTGATAGTTAGAAATATTTGTATTACTTAATAATTTGATTACTCTATTGATTGCAACGAAATCTTTCATAATTGAATTGGATTTCGAGTTAGCAACTTCTCGTCTATTTATTTTTCATTCCTTTCTTCTTCGCTTCGGTTCGAATCGAAAATAGAAGAATTGAGTGAATTCAAAATCCAAAGGAGGTTCATGGCTAAGGGTAAAGATGTCAGAGTAGTAGTTATTTTGGAATGTACCAGTTGTGTCCGAAATGGTTTGAATAAAGAATCGCGGGGCATTTCCAGATATATTACTCAAAAGAATCGACACAATACACCTAGTCAATTGGACTTGAAAAAATTCTGCCCTTATTGTTACAAACATACGATTCATGGGGAGATAAAGAAATAAATCGAACGGAACGCGTGTGCCACTCTTCCAAGGAAGAGGAAGAAATTACATATACATATATAATATATACAAATCCAGTCCTATTTTGGTCGGATCCGAAATGAATGAAGAAATAGGATTTTAGAAATCAGAAATAAACCATGGATAAATCCAAGCGGCCCTTTCATAAATCCAAGCGATCTTTTCATAGGCGTTTGCCCCCAATTGGATCGGGGGATCGAATTGATTATAGAAACATGAGTTTAATTAATCAATTTATTAGTGAACAAGGAAAAATATTATCTAGACGAGTGAATAGATTAACCTTGAAACAACAACGATTAATTACTATTGCTATAAAACAAGCTCGTATTTTATCTTCGTTACCTTTTCTTAATAATGAGAAACAATTTGAGAGAACCGGGTCGATCCCTAGAACTACTGGTCCTAGAACCAGAAATAAATAAGCCTATTCCTCAATCGAATCAAAACTCTAATTCGAACTCAGATTGAAGTTTTGTTCGAAAAAGCCGAGAGATTGTCGCGCCGTAATGTAATAATAAAAAAAAGAATGGGGGAAGAATAAATCTTTTTTTTTTTTTATTGAAACGTGTTCGTTCATTCCTACTACTTATCTTATCATACGAATTTCTACTATACCCTCCCGGAGTTCATTCTCCGGGGAACTCCGTTTAAAGTATTCCAGTGAATTCCTTCCAATCTCCTTATTTGATGATCGCATTGGAAATCGTGTCAAGACAATTCCTATTTGATATGGCTATTTGTGCAGGTATTTTACGATTAAGAAGCAACTGCCTCTTGTACAGATCAAGTATTAATCGACTATAACTATGGGATCCCCTATTCTCACGAGTTACTGCATTTATCCGAGTGATCCACAAACGACGAAAACTTCTCTTTCGCCTGCCTCTATCCCGATGAGTGGAAACCAAAGCTCTCATTTTCTGTTGAGTAGTAGTTCGAGTAAGTCTTGAATGAGCCCCTCGAAAGGTTGCTGCAAATAAACGAATTTTTGTTCTACGTCTCCGAGCTATATATCTTCGTCTAACTCTGGTCATTGAATCAAAAGAAACTTGGATGAATAACTAATTGATTTCTTTTCTTTCAGTCATTCTTTTCCCCTCTCCTGGTTTATTAATAACAAAACGGATTCTTCCGATGTATAAAATTAAAATAAAAATTCCAATGGCTTTTGCTACTATAACCTTCCCAACCACGATTTTTTTATTTCTTCCAGGCATTTCACCTCAAAAAAAAAAAAGAAATTGTACCGATATTAGGTATAAAATAAATCGTAAATGGACAAATAGTGGCTTCCATCGTTTCTATGGTTACTTCTTAAACGGCGAGGTCCTCTCTATACACCGGAGCCCCTTTCCTCATTTAATCAATGTTATTGGTAACTTGTACAGTTCACGCTCTTTGGCTCTACCGATGAATTATCGAGTAATAGGTCTTTTTTCAATGGGATCTATCCATACAGTGACGGCATTTAATTATGAAGGTTGAATAGGTAGCTGACCCTGTTAGTCCGTTCTTGCAAGAGTAGGAGCATAATCTTTCTGCTTCTTAAATATCATTCCCCCGCTTAATGGATAACCATTTGCTACCAATGGGAATTGCTTTTCATCTCAAATCGAGGTGATTGGATTTGCACCAATGGAAACCATAAATTCCATGCAAATAGAGGTATACGAGAGATCTTTATTTTTCGATAGTGAATGGAGTTCTTCCATTCTATTCATTGGTACGAGTCATTGATACTGTAAAAATCGTCTCATTTGTTCTAGCTCATGATCTGAACGAGTCGCACATACACCCTAGTACATGTTCCTCGACGCTGAGGACATCCTCGAAGAGCGGGGGATTTCGTGACATTTCTGATTGGCTGTCTTGTGTTTCTAATAAGTTGTTTAATAGTTGGCATGCTGAATCATATACAGAATGGGCTGGTTTAGATCGATCCTAACCGGATGATTATGAATTACTTCCATTTCATATTTTACCCAGGTAAGAAGATAAAAGATCAAATAAGGGTTCATTCAAATTATGATTCGAAATGGAATCAAAGATTTATGCGAAATCCCCGGTATTTTCGATCGCTACAAGATCAACAATGCCATAATCTTGGGCTTCTGTTGCTGACATAAAAACATCCCTTTCCATGTCTTCGGATACAACCCATAAAGGATTGCCCGTTCTTTGTACATAAACCCTTGTGAGGGTTTCGCGGAGTTTCAGTAGTTCTTCCGCTTCCAGGATAAATTCTCCTGTGGGTGCCTCATAAAAAGAACTAGCAGGTTGATGGATCATAACCCTGATGATATAACATAATGAACGATTCCTCTATCTCGCATGATTGGGCGAAGGGAAGGGATAAAGAATAACAAGCAGGGAGAAAAAGATAGAATTGAACAACCGTACAGGCATCTTTTGTGCATACGGCTCTGTAATGGAATTTTTTTTTCTCTTTTTTCATCGAAGAAAGAGACAAGTCGAATCTATCAGACCCAGATCGTTGAATGATCCATTTACCATCCTTCCTTTCGGAGTAATCAAAAAATACTATGATGGTTCCGTTGCTTTATATATTTATCTCGTCTGTGATTCAGCAATCCCAAAGTTTCTTTCTGATCCGATCAAATAAAAATAAGTAAAAAATGATCTTTTTTTTTTTATTATTTTCACACTCTTTCATAACATAAATATTGGAAAGAGACTTCTGATGTGGAAGCAAAAAGGTTTGTGACGCTGAAATGGACCCCGATACATAAGATCAAGTCGGAAATAACCTTTCTTTCATACTACTATCTCGATACATAATCTCATATTATGAAAAAATAATAATAGTTTGCTCATATCGAACTTGAAATGCCATGCTATTATTACTTAATATTATTATTATTTTATTCATATTCCATATGACGAAGGCATAGTCTTTTTTTCTCTCAAATAAAAAAACTCATTGGCGCCAAGCGTGAGGGAATGCTAGACGTTTGGTAATTTCTCCTCCAACCAGGATGAAAGATCCCATTGAAGCGGCTAATCCCATGCATATTGTATGCACATCTGGTGGCACAAATTGCATAGTATCATAAATAGCTATTCCTGGGATTACCCATCCGCCGGGAGAATTTATAAACAAATACAGATCCCTGGTATCATCCTCTATACTGAGATATACCATGAGACCAACAAGTTGATTCGAGATCTCGCTATCAACTTCTTGGCCTAAAAAAAGTAATCTTTCTCGATGAAGTCGGTTGATTAGGACAAAATTCTATTCCTTAGGAACCGTACACGCACCTTTGGGTGCATACGGTTCAAAAAATCAAAATTGAGAAAATCAAAAAAAAAAAGAAATTGTCGATTCCAGCCCTATTTCTTTTTTCGTAGCGGGCTTTTTCTTCCATTTTTTAAGAAACATGAGTTTTGACTTGCTTCCCTATAAAATCAAAAAAGAATTCACTGAACTTATCGAGCTAACCCCTCATTGATGTATTGTTTCATCGAGATCTAAATCACGATGTAATTTTCTTGTTCCCGAATGGGCCTCTTCCACTCTTTTAGGTTTATGCTCTACTCCGGGTAAAGATCCGCCCGAATTCGATTTGCACATATAGGACAAATGATCCCAGTACCACTTCTTTTTGCTATGACTTCTTTTTTTTTTTTTCAATTTGTTTCATTTTCATGCCTTCCACAAAATATTCGATGTATTCATCATCATCATATTATTCCATTAATTGGCAATTTGAGATCACTCATATGGTATAAAGGAATCATTTCTGATAGGGTGGTAATCATACATGGATTACCTTGGTATTTTCTGAACGGAGCCTGTATACTTCATTTTATTGGTCCAAGCCAACCATAAATTCTTTTAATTGAGAATATTGATCCTCCAACCAAATAAATTGATCTAATTGCACTTCACGCTTCGAATTATTGATGGTTCAATCAATCTTTCTTGGGCGAAACAGAGGATATCTCGATCGGGGGAGAGAACGGGGAAATCCCATATGACCCAATATGTCTGACAAGTCACACTATACGTCAACCCAAACTGCATCTTCCTCTCCAGGACTCCGAAAAGGTACTTTTGGAACACCAATGGGCATTAAATGAAAGAAAATTTAAGTATTCTATTTCACTTTGATGTGGAAACGTAACAAACAATGGTTTATTGTCTTCATAATATTGTCGTTTATCGTATTTTATCGATAGATTGGAAGATTCATAGAGGAAGACGGAATAAAGGAAAATTCTTACGAACGGATCGTTCGAATGAGAAACAAGTATCTATACATTCGCTCACAAAAAATAGGATTAATCCCCCCATTGCGTATTGGTACTTATTGGGTATAGAATAGATCTGCTTCTCTTTGTTCCCACGAACAGAATTTACTAACGGAACAGAATAAATATTAACCCTTGTTTCGAGATAATCCAATGAAAGGGTGAGGTCCATAGCATAGTTATTTCCAATGTGATAAAGTTACATAGTATCTATTTTTTCTTTGAGAAAGGGGTATTTCCATGGGTTTGCCTTGGTATCGTGTTCATACCGTCGTATTGAATGATCCCGGTCGGCTGCTTTCTGTCCATATAATGCATACAGCTCTAGTTTCCGGTTGGGCCGGTTCGATGGCTCTATACGAATTAGCAGTTTTTGATCCTTCTGACCCCGTTCTTGATCCAATGTGGAGACAGGGTATGTTCGTTATACCCTTCATGACTCGTTTAGGAATAAACAATTCATGGGGCGGTTGGAGTATTACAGGAGGAACTATAACGAATCCGGGTATTTGGAGTTACGAAGGTGTGGCCGGGGCACATATTGTGTTTTCTGGCTTGTGCTTCTTAGCAGCTATCTGGCATTGGGTGTATTGGGACCTAGAAATATTCTGTGATGAACGTACGGGAAAACCCTCTTTGGATTTGCCCAAGATTTTTGGAATTCATTTATTTCTCTCAGGGGTGGCTTGCTTTGGGTTTGGCGCATTTCATGTAACAGGCTTGTATGGTCCTGGAATATGGGTATCCGATCCTTATGGCCTAACCGGAAAAGTACAATCTGTAAATCCAGCGTGGGGTGCGGAAGGTTTTGATCCCTTTGTTCCGGGAGGAATAGCCTCTCATCATATTGCAGCAGGTACATTGGGTATATTAGCAGGTCTATTCCATCTTAGTGTCCGCCCACCCCAACGTCTATACAAAGGATTACGTATGGGCAATATTGAAACTGTCCTTTCCAGTAGTATCGCTGCTGTCTTTTTTGCAGCTTTCGTTGTTGCTGGAACTATGTGGTATGGTTCAGCAACTACCCCGATCGAATTATTTGGTCCCACTCGTTATCAGTGGGATCAGGGATACTTCCAGCAAGAAATATATCGAAGAGTTGGCGCCAGTCTAGCCGAAAATCTGAGTTTATCGGAAGCTTGGTCTAAAATTCCCGAAAAATTAGCTTTTTATGATTACATCGGTAATAATCCGGCGAAAGGTGGATTATTCCGGGCAGGCTCAATGGACAACGGGGATGGGATAGCTGTTGGATGGTTAGGACACCCTATCTTTAGAGATAAAGAAGGGCATGAACTTTTTGTACGCCGTATGCCTACTTTTTTTGAAACATTTCCAGTAGTTTTGGTGGACGGAGACGGAATTGTGAGAGCCGATGTTCCTTTTAGAAGGGCAGAATCGAAATATAGTGTCGAACAAGTGGGTGTAACTGTTGAGTTCTATGGTGGCGAACTCAATGGAGTCAGCTATAGCGATCCTGCTACTGTGAAAAAATATGCTAGACGTGCCCAATTGGGTGAAATTTTTGAATTAGATCGTGCTACTTTGAAATCCGATGGTGTTTTTCGGAGCAGTCCAAGGGGTTGGTTCACTTTTGGACATGCTACGTTTGCTTTGCTCTTCTTTTTCGGACACATTTGGCATGGCGCTCGAACCTTGTTCAGAGATGTTTTTGCTGGGATTGACCCAGATTTGGATGCTCAAGTGGAATTTGGAGCATTCCAAAAACTTGGAGATCCAACTACAAGGAGACAGGTAGTCTGATACAACATTGCTCCGGTATCTTTCGCCTCTATATTTGATTTTTTTGATTTGACATAAGGTACCGTAGAAATATTGATTTGAATCATCGCCTTTCTTTGCTCTTGTCCTTTCTTTATCTGGGAAATAATCCTAAATGAACAGGTGTGGAAGCTATAATTGTAAACAACGATCGAATCTATGGAAGCATTGGTTTATACATTCCTCTTAGTCTCGACTTTAGGGATAATCTTTTTCGCTATATTTTTTCGAGAACCGCCTAAGGTCCCGACTAAAAAGATGAAATGATTTTTCATTATCTTAATTGAAGTAATGAGTCCCCCATATGGGGGACTCATTACTTCAATTAGTCTCCGTGTTCCTCGAATGGATCTCTTAGTTGTTGAGAGGGTTGCCCAAAAGCGGTATATAAGGCGTACCCTGTAAAGCTTACAAGTGAACCAGATATGGAGATGGCGACTAAGGTTGCTGTTTCCATTATTAGAGAATTTCAAGACCACGATGGATCTATGCTACGATAAAATCGTTTATTTACAACGGAATAGTATACAAAGTCAACAGATCTCAACCAATGCAATAGTATTTATGGCTACACAAACCGTTGAGGGTAGTGCTAGATCTGGGCCAAGACGAACTATTACAGGGGATTTATTGAAACCATTGAATTCAGAATATGGTAAAGTGGCTCCTGGGTGGGGAACCACCCCATTTATGGGTGTCGCAATGGCTCTATTTGCGATATTCCTATCTATTATTTTAGAGATTTATAATTCTTCCGTTTTACTGGATGGAATTTCAATGAATTAGGCTCATAAGAACCAGAAGCCCTAGCTTTTCAATCAAAAATGAATCACTTAGGACTCAGATTTATAGTCCATTCTGGTAGTTTGACCGTGGAATTCCGTTGTTTCGGTATTTCCGGAATATGAGTGTGCGACTTGTTATAATTGATCCTATTGATAGTACAGAGAATGGGTCTGTCATCTCGACAGAGATGGTTCTGCCTCGTCGGATATTCATCCTAGTATCTGGAGCACGGAATATATGGAATAGATCAAGAAATATTTGAACTATGATTCATACCTACTATTCAGACCTCGTGACTGGACTTCAAAAAATTTTCAAACAAAGAGGTATTTGATAAATTGAACGATTTTTCTTCCTTTAGAATCATGCTTATTTTGACCGAAGGACAAATCTTTCTCTGGATTTTTAGTCATTACATCTATGAATAAGTGATGATCAAATAGTTCTTACTCATAGAACCCTTGGTCTTAGTTTTTGGGTTTTATTGAATCATCGTGGTTCTAGTATGAATCTGAGGTTTCAATCGATTCATAGGGTCTCAACAAGAGAATTCCTATCAAAAAAAAATATAGTAAACAATAGTCAATCTGCATTACGCACAAACAAAAACAACAAATCAAATAACAAATAAATAGGGGAATAGAAGATTCAAGAGGCCTGTAACGATCAACATAAAGACAGATGAGCTAACTTGATATTTTGGCATTCTCATCACAACAAAGAAGAGAGTTCGGATTTTGGTTCCTTCGTATCTTCAGAGACGATTGAATCAAGTGGATAAATAAGAAATTTCAAATTTTCTATTACATATCCATTGTAATCAGTATTTGGGTGTTTCTGCTTGAGCCGTACGAGATGAAATTCTCATATACGGTTCTCAGAGGGGGAGTCCCCTTGGTTTACCTATCTCAATAAAGTATATGATTGGTTCGAGGAGCGTCTCGAGATTCAGGCGATTGCAGATGATATAACTAGTAAATATGTTCCTCCTCATGTCAATATATTTTATTGTCTAGGAGGGATCACACTTACTTGTTTTTTAGTACAAGTAGCTACGGGTTTTGCTATGACTTTTTACTATCGTCCGACCGTTACGGAGGCTTTTGCCTCTGTTCAATACATAATGACTGAAGTCAACTTTGGTTGGTTAATCCGATCAGTTCATCGATGGTCAGCAAGTATGATGGTCCTAATGATGATCCTACACGTATTTCGTGTGTATCTCACGGGCGGATTTAAAAAACCTCGCGAATTGACTTGGGTTACGGGTGTGGTTCTGGCTGTATTGACTGCATCGTTTGGTGTAACTGGTTATTCCTTACCCCGGGACCAAATCGGTTATTGGGCAGTAAAAATCGTGACAGGCGTACCTGAAGCTATTCCCGTAATAGGATCACCTTTAGTAGAGTTATTGCGTGGAAGTGCTAGTGTGGGTCAATCTACTTTGACCCGTTTTTATAGTTTACACACTTTTGTATTACCTCTTCTTACTGCCGTATTTATGTTAATGCATTTTCCAATGATACGTAAGCAAGGTATTTCAGGTCCTTTATAGAGAAGACAGATCATAGATATTTGTAATCGATCATATATAATTTCGGGGAGGAACAATAGTGTTTTATTGCTACAAATATGGATTA